ACCAATCCTTCCTAATTCACATCTTTGTTGAAAGAATTTCTTTTGTAATTCCTTACATAAGGATTCAGAAAATACCGGATCTCCGCCTACACAAGCAAATTGTTGATAAAACTCCAAAATGGCATTTTCTTTTGACCCAATTTTTTTTTTCTCTTTATCATTCAGGAAAGACAAGAAAATTTCAGGATAGCAAACATTCTCTAAAATTTCTCTTAGATTCAAACCCATAGCTGATGATAGAACTAGAATAGATATTTTCTGTTTCCTACTCACACGAGCCCATATCCTTGCTTTTCGATCAATCTCTAATTCTAATCTTCCTCCCCAATCTGATATTATGGTCCCGGTATAGACCGAAATTCCGTTATGGTCCAATTCTGACCGGTAATAGATACCGGGACTTTGCAATATTTGATTGATCACAATTCTGTATATTCCATTTACTATAGAAGTTCCCAGGGAATTCATTAAAGGAATGTTTCCAATAAAAAGAGTTTGTTCTTGCATATCCCTACTGGTTTTCCAAATTAATCCCGCGGATACATATAATTCAGAAGAATATGTGAGTGATTCATATACAGCATCTCTTTCTTTTATCAAAGGTTCTACCAATTGATATGTTTCCACAAATAATTGAAATTCAATTTCTTGATCTGTATCTTCAATTTTTGGAAACTTATAAAGTTCTTCTGTTAAGCCCTGATCAATGAATCTACAAAATCCTTCAAATTGTATCTGATTAAAACCAGGTACTGTAGACATTCCCTCATTTCCATCCCCGAGCATTTTGAATTTCCCTTTTCTCAAAAAAATTCCATTATTGACCCATTCTTCATCAAATCATATGGATTGATTTAGCAATGATGGAATTTCTATTTTGTTTACTGAATCACATGAAATTTGACCCACCCCATATATGGAATGTATGAAATGCATATGAACGGAGGAATAAAGACAATTTTATATTCAAATTGGAATTTGTAACAGATACAAAATCAAAAGGAATTAATAAATGTCACTTAGACTTATGGAGTTTTGGATAGAATATCAAAAAAAAAGTGATTCCATTTCTACCATTATTATGATATTACATATTCTAATCCGATTGGGTACCAGAAAAATAAATGGATTCGATATTTAATCTGTTCGATGATATAAAGACATTATAATCATCAAAAATATAGAGTTGATCTTTTTTGAGCACTTACCTTTTTCATGGATTCTATTGTTCAACAAATGATTCGCATAAAAGAGAGATACTTTTACCTTTTTTTAGTAGAATACGATCGAAGGGCGTAATAGAGTAATAAAGTTTGTATTTATTAACCATGTGTAGATAGCTATCTATCTTTCCTCCTTTATTGAAGTTCTATTCGGGACAGCGCGTGCTATACTATATCAAAATTTCCATTTTCTATTCCATCTATTGAATGAAAAATTGAAGCACTACAATTTACTGATAATTCTCTATAGGCATCATATATAGATAGGATATCCAATTAAATATTTGTATAACAATTTATGTTCTGGGGTTTACATATACTTCTATTTGATGTTATAATAGAAATTGGGAAGGATTTTTTTTATGGAAAAGAATCAATACTGATTAGTTATATATCAATTTGGATTGTCTTATATCATTAGGATTAAGAAAAGACAATTTTGGATTCAAATCCAAGAATCGTTCATGAATTTACAGTCACATTTAATAGTTAATGGTTCCAATTTGTCCTAAATTTTGGCTTTTGTGACTGAAAAACCACATTTGGTTTTTCAATTTTTCAATATCAATATAAAAAAGAGAGGGAAAATTTGTAAATATTTAGGTTTTGAGATACTATACATACAACCGAAGGGATGGATCCAATTCAAAAAACGAAGGATTTTTTTCTTTTCGGGCAAGGGTTAAATTTAAGAAAACGGGATTCAAGATGCAAGTCCAATAAAAAAAGAAGTTTAGGAATTCCCCACCCGACGCAAACAAAGGGAGACTTTTTTTTTCATCTATTTTGTAGGAGATCATACATTTTGGCGGCATGGCCGAGCGGTAAGGCGGGGGACTGCAAATCCTTTTTCCCCAGTTCAAATCCGGGTGTCGCCTGATCAAGAAAAAACTCGAAATCTCTTATTTCGTTTTGCTAATATAACTCGCTGAATTTTTCCCCAGCAGAAGCAAACAAAGTAAAAGGACTCTTGAGACTTGCTTGCTTGGTTCTAAACATCTGGAAGTTTGACTCTCGAAAGCTAAAGTGCTCTAAATCCTTGCCTCTAGGATTCAAGGACAGATTATAGTGGTGGAAGGTCTCTCATATAAAGATTTATTGATTCCCTTCCACTACTAATGTAGTGTTTAATTACCGGGTCCTGAATTAGATTGGATAGCCCGACGGAAAATCGAATTAGTGGTTGTGGAAAGGGCTGAAGATACTTTCTATACAGACTCAGGAGAGTCTCTAAGTCCTCGGTATCCAATAACAATTCGATGGAAAATTGGCTTTCT